AAGTAAAGTCAAATAGTCTTCTTCACAGTATACATACTATGACTAGGAATGCGGGACAAGTAATTCAATTCCCGAAATCTGGTAGAAAAAAAATATATAAACAAGCAAAAGACTTTTCATAATTTTTTTGATCATACATAATTACATAACATAATTGCCAATAAAAATGGGATTTTTTTTAGAGCTTGATGTTGATCAATTTGCGGATCTAGAAATTCATTTCGGACAATTGAACCTTCTCAAACTGTTTCTTTTTAAGAACCAAAAAGATTTGTGCCAAAATAACAGATGCCAAGAATAGCAAAAGTCCTTGGACACGTAATGGATCTTGAAGTACTATTTCCGCATCCCCCTGACCAAATCCACCCACATTAGGATTGCTCGTTAATGGTTGATCAAGTTTGATGGATTCGCCCTCTGAAACAAGAAGTTCTGGCCCTGGAGGAATAATATCAACCACTTGACGTCCATCTGATGCATCCACTATGGTTATTTCGTATCCCCCTTTTTCTTTTCGTATGATTTTGCTTACTATACCTACCGCGGTAGCATTATAAACATTATTGTTACTCTTGCTCCCGTCGGGATAAATCTGACCCCGTCCCCTGTTCCCGCCTACGTATATGGGATATTTTAAGAAGTGAACATCTTTCTTAGTAGCGGGATCGGGAGAAAGAATAGGAAAGGTGATTTCGCTATATTTCTGACCAGGAACAGGACCTATCACAAGAATATTTTTTTTAGTGGGACGATAACTCTGAAAAGACAGATTGCCTATCTTTTCTTTAATCTCGGGCGAAATACGATCGGGGGGGGCTAATTCAAAACCCTCAGGTAAAATAAGAACAGCCCCTACATTCAAAGCCCCCCTTTTGCCATTAGCAAGAACTTGTTTCAGTTGCAGATCATAAGGAATTCGAACAACCGCTTCAAATACAGTATCGGGAAGTACCGCTTGTGGAACCTCGATATCTACGGGCTTATTAGCTAAATGGCAATTGGCACATACAATACGGCCAGTCGCTTCTCGTGGATTTTCATAACTCTGCTGTGCAAAAATGGGATATGCATTCGAAACGGGTGCCCGAGTTATTATATATATCATGAGCGAGACGGAAATAGATCGAGTAATCTCTTCCTTTATCCAAAAAAAGGTATTTCTAGTTTGCATGGTCCAATCATTGATCCCGAAAAATTCTACAATAAAATTAGATAAGTCACTAGTATAGTTCCCTATCTATGATTCTGCTATTTACTGAAATAGTTTCACTGAAATATTGAAGGAATCCCCTGTATGGGTAGAAAGAATAAGCAAAATTTTGAATGTTTTACTTATGTATAAATGTATAAAGTAAGAAACATTATAATTGGATCGGTCGATCATTTTTCAGTCATTCATTGAATGATAAATCACTACAAGTGACGGAGAGACGCGATTTAAATAACGAAAGATCCAATATTTAAAAATTGTATCTAAAATGACCGGAAAAGTAGAAACAAGACCTGATATAATTTGCTCATTATGAGAAAATCCAAAATCTTTGTAGACATAGCCAATCATTAGTTCCCAACCGTGCGGCGAATGGAATCCTATACATAAATCGGTTAATAAAAGAATAGAAAAAGCTTTTATTGTGTCGCTTAAATTATAGAGGAATTCTTGAACCCAAGAGTTAAGAATAACAAGTTCTTTATTACCTAGAATAGAACAACCACTTAGAATAACGAAAGAGATTATATTTGTCGAGAAATGCAAAATCGTATGAATACAATCCTCATTGTGCATCTTGATCAATTGAATCGTTTCTTTGTAGATTCCGCTGTGAAGATTTTGTAAATGTGTTTCCGGGTATTCCTTTATTATTTCGTCCAAGAGAGAGAGTTCCTCTAATTCTATGAATTTTTTTAGAATACTCTTTTCTTGAATATCATTCAAAAAAATTTCGGAGTTCCTAGCGTGCCACCAATGAGTAACCCAAGATTCCAGGCTTTTATTAAATGAGAGAGAGATCCACCAAGGCAAAAATACTATAGATGCAAGATATAGAAGGGAAATGAATACTTTCTTTTTTGCCATTTTTTCGTCTGTGAATTTTTAATCACCTCATTTGTCGACTCTATACGATGCTAATATTTCTATCAAGCATCAGTTCTATTCCATTACAAGTCATAGAGCCCATAAATCTATTCTCTGTTTTTTATTTGTGATTCAGTAAAGTGGTTAGTCCTTTAATTTAGAAAGAAAAGAATACAGAAAAACAATACAGAAATCGAATAAAAAAGAGTCCACTTCAAATTCGAATGAAGAAATACAAAAAAGATAAACTCTTTATTCCATTCCAAAAATTTTTGATATATGAAATATATGGGATGAGTCTATTATTTGGATTTGTTACTTGTTTTGTTACTGAATTGAGTTAAGTGGATTTCCATACGCATAAAAAAGTTTTGTGGACAAAAAAAACACTTTCGTTTTATGATTGTTCCGTGTACGTTTGCTTTTGGCTCGAATGGGCGTTCTGAAGAAACTTAAGTTATGCTATAGAAAAAAGAGGATTCTTGAGGTTTCGTTTTTTCCCTCTTGCTAAGAAAGCAGTCATTCTTCAGGTCTTTTGTCAAAATACTTCAATTGGTACACGCAAGAAATAGGCCGATTCAGCGGCTTTTTGCTCAATTTCTCGTAGAGTCAAATTCTCATCAGTACGAGTCAAGGGAACGGACCCCTGGCCCCTGATTTCCATATAAAGGGCACGACGAGCATAAACACCCTCTTTAACTTCTATTCTGATGGACTGAATGTCTTTCATAAGGAATCGAAGGAAGATACGACGATTTTTTCCAGGAAATCCCCAACGAAAAATACACACTATTCCTTCTTTTATATCGAATCGATCATAACCACTACCTACATTCCACGAAATAGTGCACCACAAATAGGAGCTAATAAAAAGACCTGCGATTCCATAGAAAGACATCACGAGCCCTTGCGGAAAAAAAATTATTTCCTGAGAGGGAAATAAAGATATAAAATTCCTACCAAGATAACTGGAAGTTCCAACCAATAAAAACCCTAATGAACCTAAAAAAAGGATAAAGGCCCAGCAGAAATTACTCGTTTTTCGAGACCCGGTTATAAGTTCTATCCATATACGGTCTGATCGCCAACTCATATTATACTCGATCTAGTTGCATTTTATTGGAATTGGGGAATAACCAAAAAAATTGACTTTCATTTTTTTGTTTCCGAAGTAACCCGCATCAACTAGCACTATTAGGATGTGAACCTTTAGGAGTAATTCATCGAATTGCTTAACTCTAAACTAAAATAATAACATCCCTTTCCATATGATTTATTATAGATATCCGCATATATCCATATAGATATATTGACTTTACATTTCATAAACTCACCCCGATACCGATCTATTTTCAAATAGCTCTAATTCATTTACTCATAGATCGTGTTTACGTATGCATACGAGCTTATGCTCGGAGGAAGCCGCACGTTATGTTATACCCTATTCTACTAAATAGAATATCTACTAAATAGAATATTCGTGTTATGATCCAAGTAAGGCTTGAAAAAAAAAAATAGATAAGATTTGGCCCCATCGTATCTAAAAAATTTTGTTTTTTTGAACATGAAGAGATAAAGAAACCATTGCAATTGCCGGAAATACTAAACCCACTAAAGGCACAAAAATAGAGGGTAAGTTGAGAGTTGTCATAGAATGGGTACCTCGATTTAATATTTGTACCTATTATTGTTATAAAGATAGCTTATAATTTATATATAATTATACTATTATACTAAGTATACTTAAACTTAAGTGAGTATATACACTAATAAAGAGTATATAATGGAAGGGTATATTAGGTATATATATACTAAGATATAATAAGGAGTCTATAATATAAGACTAATATATTCAAAAAAAATATATATACTCAGTAAGTATATATAATATACTCAGTAAATATATAATAAGTGTAAATCAAAGGTGGAAATATGTAAATAATTGGGCTTAGTCTTAGTCATCTTTCTACATGAAATATATATGAAATATATATATGTCACTTTTTATTATTATTATGTTGTTCTTTTTTTGTTCATTATTGATTTTTTTTCTTTTTATTATTGTTTATATATATTTTTTTTTATTATTCCCCTCCCGAAAAATTCGTTAGACTACGACCCAACAAAAGGTATTCTTAGTAAAACCGAGGGTTCTTGGGGGGTATAGAAAGATGCAGAACCCCCTGCCTAATTTCACAAAAGAAAGAGACAGAATTCACTCTTTTTATTTTGTTTGATAGAGATTTCCTGATTCGAAATCGGGAATATCGAGAAAAAAAAATTATCCGCGTGGTTCTTTTTACAATTCAATCTTATGTTACCAAAGAAAGAAAAACCCATTCTTGGGATTTTTACTTTAATTCCTATAAACTAAATAACTACTTGATTATCACAAACCAAATTTCTAAAATTTAAAAAATTAAAGATATAAGTCTCTACTTGATTTAATTTTTCGATTCAAGGGAAAGAAGGCATGGAGCTTAAATAACTCACTCAAAACGCCCTTTAAAGGATTACGTGGTACGATTGGATCGAATAAGCCCTTATGGAATAAATATTCAGCCGCTTGTGAACCCTCCGGTATTGTCTTATTCAATGTTTGTTCAATTACTCGTTTACCCGCAAATGCAACGTAGGCATTGGGTTCTGCAATAATGATATCTCCCAACATACCAAAACTAGCCGTTACCCCACCCGTAGTAGGAGATGTAAGGATTGATACATAGAATAACTTTTTCTTTGATTGAAAATCATGTAAAGCAGAAGATATTTTAGCCATTTGCATCAAGCTCAAACTTCCTTCTTGCATGCGTGCCCCCCCCGAAGCACACACTAGAATAAGAGGTAAAAATTGATTGGTAGCATACTCGATCAAACGTGTGATTTTCTCGCCCACCACTGATCCCATACTACCCCCCATAAA